TATTGTGTCGGCTTGGCCTTTCATAAGTGGAGACAGAACAAAGCGCCCATAATGAAGACGCTTACTGTCTGTTCTTGATTCAACACAGTTCCACTGTAGTGTCCGAGTAGATACTCTTACTTTCTCTCGAACCATAGTAATATTTTTTTTTATTTGATTGAATTATTTATTTCTCTTGTTTTTCTTGAAATTTCTTCACTGTTCATTTCTATACACGTCTTTTTTGGGGAGGTCTACAGCCATTATGTGGCATAGGGGTTACATCTCGTAGAAAAGTCAATCGTATACCGCTTCGACGAATACCGCGTAATGCTCCGTCTCTTCCTAACCCGGGGCCCTTTATCATGACTGCGGCTCGTTGCATACCTTGATCTCTTACTGTACGAATAGCATTTTTTGCTGCAGTTTCAGCTGCAAAGGGTGTCCCTCTTCTCGGACCCTTAAAGCCGCAAGTACCTGCCGAGGACCAGGAAACCACGCGACCCTTTACATCTGTAACCGTGACAATAGTATTATTGAAACTTGCTTGAACATGAATAATCCCTTTTGGTATTTTACGTACACTCTTACGCGAACCAATACGCCTATTCCTACGTGAACCGACTCTCGGCATAGCTTTTGCCATATTTTATCATCTCATAAATATGAATCATATGGATATATCCATTTCAAATCAAAACAGATTCCTTATTTGGACACTGAGTCCTTTAGCAAGTCTGATTAGCCTTGTCTTTGTTTATGTCTCGGGTTGGGACAAATTACTATAATGCGTCCCCGCCTGCGAATTAGGCGACATTTTTCACAAATTTTACGAACGGATGCTCTTATTTTCATATTTGTCATTCCTCAATCTTCATTCTCAATCTACTTGTTGGTAGAAAATAAGTTTCTTGCATTTTTTCATTTCGAATCATATTGCATAAAACCCGCCTAATCTTTTGAATCCGTGTTTTCGAGTCGATAAATTATACGCCCTCTGGTTGAATCATAACGACTTACTTCAATTTTGACTTTATCTCCCGGCAGTATCCGTATAAAACTACGTCGGATCTTTCCTGAAATATACCCTAGGATCAGATCCTCATTATCTAAACGAACCCGGAACATGCCGTTGGGAAGCGATTCCGTAATTAAACCTTCATGAATCCATTTTTGTTCTTTCATTTCAGGTAAAACCTCCTTTTTGTATTAACTAATAGAGGAGAAAGGGTATTAGACAATTCACCTCTTTTCTTTATTTTTTTTACAAAGATAAAGAGGTTTTGGATCCCATGTAAAAGGATTACCATATATAACACAAGATTTCTCCGCCGATTCCTTCTAGTCGAGCCTCTCGGTCTGTTATTATACCCCGAGAAGTAGAAAGAATTACAATCCCCATCCCACCTAAAATTCTAGGGATTCGTTGAGAGTTAGAATAGATTCGTAGACCGGGTCTACTGATCCGTTTTAAATTTAAAAAATTTCTATATGGTCTTTTCCTATTCCTTCTATGTCGCAGGGTTAAAACCAAAAAAGATTTGTTTTTTTCTCGATGCTTTCGGAGATTTTCGATAAAACCTTCTCGAAGAAGTATTTGAACAATATTTTCGGTAATATTCGTAGATGCTATACGAACAACTCTTTTTCTATCCATATCCGCGTTTCGTATAGAGGTTAGTATCTCAGCAATAGTGTCTCTGCTCATGATGAACTTAAATTTTTGTTTCCTCGAATTTGAATATAATCAACATGTTTTTCTTTGTTTTTTTTTTTTTTTTTTTGTTTTATGATGATATATGAATTGAAAAAAGGTATATACGTGAGACACATTCAACGAATGAATCAAGTTCTTTTTCTATTTCTTTCAAATACCCCAAAAGGGGATAAAAAAAATCAACATCTCATTGTATTTTACAATACCTCGGGAGCTAATGAAACTATTTTAGTAAAATTGAATTGTCTCAATTCTCGGGGGATTGCACCAAAAATTCGCGTTCCTTTTGGATTTCCTTCTTGATCAATTACAACTGCAGCATTGTCATCATATCGTATTATCATACCGCTGTTGCGTTTAAGTTCTTTACAAGTACGAACAATTACAGCTCGGACTACTTCTGATTTTTGTAGTGGCATGTTAGGTACAGCTTCTTTGATCACAGCAACAATAACGTCACCAATGTGAGCATATCGACGGTTGCTAGCTCCTATGATTCGAATACACATCAATTCTCTAGCCCCGCTGTTATCCGCTACATTTAAATGGGTCTGGGGTTGAATCATATTAAATTTTTGAGTCTATTCTTACGATGCAAAAGATGAAGAAAATAAAAGAAATATTTTTTGTCTAAAAAAAGAAACCCGCGGTTTTGTTTTATCCCCAAGACTCATTTCTCTCCGTTCTGTGTTTTTATCCCGAAATAAGAAATTGCGTTCGTATAGGCATTTTTGATGCTGCTATTAAAATAGCCCTTCTAGCTATATTTTCGGTTACCCCACCCATTTCATATAGTATTCGCCCTGGTTTAACAACAGCTACCCAATATTCAGGGGACCCTTTCCCCGAACCCATACGTGTTTCGGCAGGTCTTACTGTAACCGGTTTGTCTGGAAATATACGTACCCATATTTTTCCACCACGGCGTGCATTTCGTGTCATTGCCCGTCGACCTGCTTCAATTTGTCTAGATGTGATCCAAGCAGGTTCAAGTGCCTGAAGAGCATATTTGCCGAAAGAAATCTGATTACCTCGAAAAGATATTCCTTTCATTCTTCCTCTATGTTGTTTACGGAATCTAGTTCTTTTGGGGTTATAGTTGATGGTTGTTTCGGAATTCCATCTCTACTCCAGAACTGGACATGAGAATTTCTTCTCATCCAGCTCCTCGCGAAAAAAGTATTCAAAATGGAATTTCAATTAATTTGAAAAACTATTCTAAAATTAGAAATAATTTTTTTTTTTTTTTAGTGTCCCAATCAATCTTTATTTTCCTTTGTGCTTTATCTAAATCTAAAAAAAAAAAAAAATTCGCGGGCGAATGTTTACTCTTGCAATCTCGATTTCAGTCTTAACCTCCGGTCGGGATTTCTGAAAGTTGATGCATTTTTTCTGGTTAATTTCGCCATCCAGACTAGTGAATTATTAAGATTCATTTGTTCAATAAAAGATTTTGCATTCACAAGTTCCTTCGTTCCCACCGCTTCGTACTTAATGGTTAGGTCCTAATCCTACAATGGAGCTAATAATGCAATTTATTCTCGAGTCAACTTTCTTAGTCTTTATTGACTCGAAGCTCTTTTTTCTTCTATACTGAGGATTCATGGACTATTTCATTATGGATGAATCCATTAGTCATTAGTATTGATGCTTTATTACACTGTTTTTTAGGATATGGCGCATAGACCTTACATGTTGGATTTTATAGCATTGCTATTCTTTTTCTCTCTTTCTTTCATCCTTCCATTTATCCGCACCTTTTTCTTTTTTTTTTTTTGCTTTAAACTTAGAATTTTGGAACGTCAAAATCTCAGTTGCTACAAAGATATGACGGATTTATCATATCTTGACTGGTTCGTTAGATCCAGATAATACGAAGTGATGAGTTGGTTTTCATACTACCGAGCTCGTATTTTTTTATCCTAACCCGAAAAACCAACGAGTCGCACACTAAGCATAGCAATTATACCGAAAGGTCAATCCAATTTTTATTAAACCGTATAGAATTAAAGAATGAAAAATTAGAATTGCTTGCTTTGATTGGACAGAAAAAGAATTCATGAATTTTCCTATATTTTCATCAATCAATGGATACAAATTCTTCTTCCTTGTCTCTAAAAATCCAAATTTTGATACCTAATACCCCGTAGATAGTCCGAGCTGTATAGGAACAATAATCTATTTTAGCGCGAATGGTTTGTAGGGGAACCCTACCCTCTCTGATCCATTCGACACGTGCAATTTCTTTTCCATCGATACGCCCTGCAATTTGTACTTGAATTCCTTTTGTATCTGCTTCTTCAGATAATTCAATAGCTTTTTTGATTGCTTTTCGAAATGAAACTCTATTCTTTAATTGTTCGGCTATAAATTCTGCAATAATATTAGGGTTTCCATAAGGTTTTGCAATTCCTTTGATAGAAAGCTTAAGTTTTCGGGTTATATAATGAAATTCTTTTTGGAAATTTCTTTTGAATTCTTCAACTCCTTGCGGTCTATTTTCGGTTAATAACTTTGGGAATCCCATAAAGAGTATGACCTCGATCTCCTCTATTCCTTTTTTGATCTCTATACGTGCAATTCCCTCGGTCGCGGAGGATAGTGGTATATTCTTTTGTACATATTTTTTGACAAAATTTCTGAATTTTTGATCTTCTTGTAGACCCTCAGAATAATTTCTTGGTTGTGCAAACCAAAGGGAATGATGACTTTGGGTTGTCCCAAGTCTGAAACCAAGTGGATTTATTTTTTGTCCCATACCCCTCCAGTAATATCCACATCATCGTACAACGGATCGTATACCGGAGTTACATACTTGTTTCTAGATTTTTTTATCGCAGGATACTTAGATACCTGTTCATATTCATCTAAAGATATATCTTTCACGAAAATAGTTATATGACAGGTAGTTCTTTTTATTGGATAACTACGTCCTCGAGCTCGAGGTTTTAATTTCTTTGCCCTAGTCCCCTCGTTAACCTCAGCTTTACTAATTATTAAATTGGCTTCGTTGGAACCTATGCTGTAACTAGCATTTGCTGCTGCAGAATAAACTAATTTAAAAATGGGATAACATGCTCTATAGGGCATGAGTTCTAGTATCATAAGTGTTTCCTCATAAGAACGTCCGCGAATTTGATCAATTACTCTTCGTGCTTTGTCAGCAGATAGAGATATATGACGACCTAACGCGTATACTTCTGTTTTTTTTTTTATTATTACTTGTGGGTCGAAAAGCCTTTCCTTGCTTGACTTTACCATCTTTAGCATAAGGTTTGTCTCCTACTAATGAAAAAAAAATATC